TCCATTAGACAATGGACGCTTTTCATTCCAATTTTCATATTTATTTTTCTTGTTCGTAAAAATAGTTGAAATAATTTCTGGAATTGCGTATTCAAGTCAATGATGCATTATATTAATTATATTTAATTATATTTATTTTATTTTTAAATAAAAAGATAAAGTAAAATTTTATTTTTAAATAAAAAGATAAAGTAAAAGCGGGTAGCGGGAATCGAACCCGCATCGTTAGCTTGGAAGGCTAAGGGTTATAGTCGACGTTAATTCATCATTTTTAACGTCTCTAATTCAAAACTGAACGTGAAACTTTGGTTTCATTCGGCTCCTTTATGGAAGATAGATAAATTCCCAGATTAAAACATGACTGAAATAAAAAAAAAATTCGACCCATAACATCTATGTCAGCTTTTCTGTCTGGATGTATTCAGAACAACTCGCTTTATAGATGATCCCTATAGAAAAGAGGGGGATTATATTATAACAATCTTTCTAGTTACTTCGTTCTCTATTTCTATTTGAGAGAATCCTTAGGAAAAGTATTTTGTTTCCACCGAGCTAAAACAATTTGTCGATGTCTCTAGTAAACTAAAGTCATTGTTTAATAGCTATTTTGCTTCAATTTATCGTATACAAATTAAAAAATGAAGATTTAGTTACGATTAGAAATACGCTTTATATCTTTATCCATGGATTCTTTGCTCATACTCATTCAATTGGAAGTATTGATCCAATAAAAAAAAAAATTATGTTTCGTAATCTCATAATCCAATTTTTCAATTTTAAATTGGTTTTTGGATACAAATCACGAGAATGTATATTCTTCCTCGAATTTTTCATTGAGAGGTAAAGGATTTAATCCTTTTAAAAAATAAAGTTTTTGATCGGAATGGAATATTAATCAAACCGAAAGACCCCTTAACTATTAAGGGATTATAGAACGAATCACACTTTTACCACTAAACTATACCCGCTACAATCCGATTATTGTATAGAAATGGAACTTTTGTCGAACAAGAAATAGGAAAAGAGCATTCATTTCATTTTAAAAACTAAATAACAAGTTTTTTTGCTGGAGGTTTTTGACCTATACGTCTCGATAAAACTATTTAAGCCATAACATAAAAATGGATTGTGCAAGAATCCACAGTTCCTTTTTTTCTTATTTATTTACTTTAACTGGAATAAAAAGAATAAACTAAATAAATAAGAAATTAAGATAAGAAAAGATAAGAAATGACACTTTGGTTCGATATCATTTGATTCTATATCATAGAAATAGTTCTTTATTATTTTTTCAATCGCAATAACAAGCACGTATTTGAGTGTTCAAGTTAAATTAAATAAATCATTTGATTTACGATTCGTTGGAACAAAAAGGGCGGGCCCGGCCTGGTCAGTACTTAGCCGGGCCGTGGAACTAAAAAGCCCCTTCGGACGAAATCAAAAAAGAATATTATGAAGGGCTTTTTCAAGCCTTATTTTTTATAATGTAACTTATAATGTAACATAGTATTATCCATTTTCAATTGGGAGGAGAGATGGCTGAGTGGACTAAAGCGTCGGATTGCTAATCCGTTGTACGAGTTTTTCGTACCGAGGGTTCGAATCCCTCTCTTTCCGTTTTCGTTGATGACTTGGTATTTTCTTTACGAATTCATCGCGAGCTCTTTTTATTTTTTAATAGTTTAAGATGTGGAATAGATAAAATCCTACTAAGAACATTTAAAAATCAAACAAGTAAAACAAAAACCTTATTTTTTTATTCTTCACGTCCAGGATTACGTCCTGGATCATTAGACAGGAATCCGAAGATAAAGAGAGAAACAAAGAATATCACTACCGTGTAAACAAATAGTTTGAGAGTAAGCATTACATAATCTCCAAGATTTTTTTTAGGAAAAAGAGAATAGATTCTCCATTTTTATACCACATACCCTACTATTTTTATTTTTTATTTTGACACCAAGAAAAAAAGTGGGGTGATCCAGATTTAGCGTGGTTGTACAAGAATTTCAATATTTTAATTGGGGGTGTAAGACTTATCTGATCTTATCAATTCTTAGAATTTTTTTTTTCGAATAAATCAAATCATGAATTTGTCTAGGACAGTATTAAAGATATCATCGAAAACTTACAGCAGCTTGCCAAACAAAGGCTAAAAGAAAAAAGAACAGGGGTATTACTGGCATAACATCTACGATTGGATTCAAAAAAGCGTAGGCCTCGGGCAATTTGGCGACGAAAAAACTACTTGAATAAAGAGCAGAATTAAGACAGATACAGATCAAACTAAATATATTAAGCATAACAAATATTTTTTTCTTGAGGATAATTGTATTTATTTTGATTGGGTTATTAATAAATTGAGTTTTTTTGAGTTTTTTTTTTATATGTTATTATTGATAGAATATAATGATAGAATATAAAAATGAATAAAAATAAATAAGATAGGCCAAAAAACTTTCTTTGATTTGAACTCACCCAATCAAAAATCCTTAAATTCTCAAATCAAAAGAGAATAGAATAAATCATACTTTCATACAATATCTTAATTGAATTATATGTAATGATCAATAAATTCAGTTTAATTCTCTGTCTACGTGTATACTCAAAATTATAGTAATCCATTTTATAGATAATAGATATTTAGTCTGGAGTTGACGAACAATCAGTACCAATAATAGTGTTTATTAGTGTCGAATAGAAATGGGGCGTGGCCAAGTGGTAAGGCAACGGGTTTTGGTCCCGCTATTCGGAGGTTCGAATCCTTCCGTCCCAGAACATACCCGACCCATGATCATTTTATTAATATATTTTATTAATTATTAATATATAATAAAATATATATCATATATAAAAATAAAAAATATATAAAAATAAAAAGAAAGATTGCCTGTTAGAACAACCTTCTGTTTAAGAATATAGGTATAGAATGTAAGAATATGGGTATAGAATGTGATTCTTGTTTCTTATTTTGTTAATAAAATAATCTGAATCATATCTTTTTCACAAATTTAATCGAGTTCAAATAACACGCATATGAAATTGAATCTATTTATGATTCCTTAAATATTACTGATTTTACAGTATGAAATATGAAAAAATAACAACCTAAATCTTCAATCTTCCCTTACATCAGTCTTTTTTTTTGAATCATTGATGGTTTAATCAAATATGGATTTATCTCACTCTTATGATGATAAAAAGTGAATGGTCCTTACTGTAAAACTTTATGCAAAATGCAAATAATGATATCGGGTAGGAAATTATTCAATCAATTAAATCTTTTTAATGATTTCTTATGAGTTCTTGGTACTCGAAGAGGTGTGAAATTGTTGAATTTATCCTATCACTGTTACGTTACTTTTTGATACAGATTCAAAATAACCTGTTTATTCATGTTATGTTTCTTTATTAGTGTTATGTTAGTTATAATTATTTAAAGAATATAAAAATTAATATAATAAAAATTAAAAGTGGGATTAAATTGATTGAATTCTTGCTGCGACTTCTTCATAAACTACCCATTCTTTATATTCTTTATATAGAATAAATAGAATAAAAAAGTAGAGATTACTATGTACTGACCGAACCAATGATTATTCCAATGATTATTCATGATTCCATAATTGAATCAATTACATACTGGTTCCAAACTGAAGGAATGTTATGGTAAAACTTCGTTTAAAACGATGTGGTAGAAAGCAACGTGCGACTTGAAAGACACGATCAGTTGTGGATTCTTACATCCACCATTTTTTTATATTATAATTATATAGGAATGAAAGTGCTCTTGGCTCGACATCATTTGTTCTGTTACACTGGAACCCTCTTTTTTTGGGGGGGGGTGATGTAAATAGTACACGATGGAGCTCGGGTAGAAAGTATTGATTCATTTCTCAGGGGCAAGAATCTAAGGTTAGTATCAATCAATAAATTGGAACAACTTCGTAAGTATATTTTCGATATATAAATCTAAAGGATCCAATTCAAGAAAATTTAAAATTAAAAAGTAAAATTTGTTGGAATTGGTAAAACTCTTTCGATTAAATCAAAAGTAAAGTGTATTACGCAGGAATCAACCATTCGTATGATTCTTTGATAGAAAGAAATCACAAAAAATGGTATGTTGCTACCATTTTGAAACGATTTAAAGATCACCGAAGTAATGTCTAAACCCAATGATTCAAGGCAAAGATAAAGATCCTGGAACAAGGAAATACCGTTTTCAATTGTCTCACCAACTAGATCAGAATGAGGAATAAAAATAGATTCTAAAGGAGACATCCAAAAGGGTTTAGAGACCGCTCAATAAATGAAATACTTAAAAGAAAAGGTTTCTTTTGAGTTATTTTAGAGTTATCCAACTTGAGTTATGAGGGTGCAAATACAAATACTTTTTTTTTCTTTTGTTGGGGAAGAATAAGAAAAAAAGTACTTAAATCAATAAATAGTCTAATTAATTTGATGATTTTATGGATATATTTGATATTCGAATTCTATACATAGCCATAATTTCGAATTTTCTCGAGCCGTACGAGGGGAAAACTTCTTATACGTTTCTAGGGGGGGGGTATTGTTCATCTATCCCAATGAGCCATTTATCGAATCGTTGCAATTGATGTTCGATCCCGACGAGAGGGAAGAGATCTTCGGAAAGTGGGTTTTTATGATCCCATAAAGAATCAAATTTATTTAAATGTTCCTGCTATTCTATATTTCCTTGAAAAAGGCGCTCAACCTACAGGAACTGTTTATGATATTTCAAAAAAGGCGGGGGTTTTTACGGAACTTCGCCTTAATCAACAAACAAAATTCAATTAATGAAATATAAAAAAAGAGGGTGTGGATGACTTGTATATAGCTTTGTATAACCTTTTCGTTTCTTTGCTATTTCCCCTTTTGTTCTATTCATATCATACTTAATTTATTATTGTTACTATAGAATGTTGTCTTTTATAACGCCAAAAATCTATTTAAATTTTATTGATATAATTTTATTGATATAAATCAAATAGATAGAAAAAGATCAAGTGAATAAATAATAAATGAAGTAATCGTGTATATAAAATTTTAATATTACTGTCAATGGGGTAGTTTTCATTGAAACTCTATGAACAAATAAAAAAAACAAAGGACTAACCCTGTTTATTTTACGTTTACTTATTGAATAAACCTCATTTTTCTACTTCTCCCTTTTTTTCCTTATACCTATATTGTATATATGTAGTGCCAACCCAACACAAGTCCTTCGTTTTTTTTTTTTTTTTATTAAGATTTGATTAATTTTAATTGATTGAAATTGGAATTGTTAGTTCGATTTATAATTTGTTTTCTCTTTTGTATTCTTTTCTCAACATTTAATTCATATTGACAACAGTGTATCAAATAAATATAATCCGATCGTGGATAAATGGATCCATTTATCTCCGTCCCATAGATATTATTTTATTCAAATAATGGTTTTTTGGATTTTCTGTGATACAAGAAGTTGTTTTTGATTAAGATTAAAATCAATCAAAATCTATATATACTAATTAATTAATGGATAACATAAGAGACAAGAGTTGGCCTATAAATATTTGACTTTATTCCTATGTTTATCTGAGAATTTTTTTTTTCATCGGATCTGTTCATTTTTATTATGTTCAGAATCAAATTAATTAGACATTTTTGCTGTTTTAATGTTTTGATTGCGTTGTGCAATTAAATCGCTTTAGTTATTGGGATTCCGATTGTATCTACACATTATAATTCTTTTTTTTTTTTGGGGGGGGGGTTGCTAACTCAACGGTAGAGTACTCGGCTTTTAAGTGCGGCTAGCATCTTTTACACATTTGTATGAAGCAACAGATTCGTCCATACCATCGGTAGAGTTTGTAAGACCACGACTGATCCTGAAAGGAATGAATGGAAAAAACCGCATGTCGTATCAATGGAAAATTCTGAGAATATTGAATTCTTACCGAATAGGTCCAAAATCTTATTTGAATTGTTTGAATTCGTGGCGTGTAACAATTTTTTTTATTTGGTCGAGTGAATAAATGGGTAGAGCCTTAACTATGGCTCCAATTATAGGGAAACAAAAAGTAACGAGCTTCTGTTCTTAATTTTTGAATGATTACCCGATCTAATTAGATGTTAAAAATATATTAGTGCTTAATGCGGGAAAGACTTTTTCCATGAGTGGATTATAAATTTCTTATGAGTCCTAACTATTAGCTATTCCCCATTATGGGGTAGAGATAAATGTGTAGAAGAAGGCAGTATATTGATAAAGATATATTTTTTTTTTCTTTTTCAAAATCAAAAGAGCGATTGGATTGAAAAAATAAAGGACTTCTAACCATCTTGTTACCCTAAACCTAAAATGAACAAAAATAAATTATATGGAAAAAGAGAGGCTAGAGAGTCCGTTGATGAGTCTTACTTGTTTCCGAGGTATCTATTCTTTTCTTACTATAATACCTTGTTTTGACTGTATCGTACTATGTATTATTTGATAACCCAATAAACCACCTATTTCTTTTTTCTTTTCTGGTTCAAATCGAATTTAAAATGGAAGAATTTCAAGGATATTTAGAACTAGATAGATCTCAGCAACATGACTTCCTATACCCACTTATTTTTCGGGAGTATATTTATGCACTTGCTCATGATCATGGTTTAAATAGATCGATTTTGTTGGATAATGTAGGTTATGACAATAAATCTAGTTTATTAATTATAAAACGTTTAATTAGTCGAATGTATCAACAGAATCATTTGATTATTTCCCCTAATCATTCTAATCAAAAAAAAATTGGGGGGTACAACAAAAATTTGTATTGTCAAATGATATCGGAGGGATTTGCAGTCATTGTGGAAATTCCGTTTTCCCTACGATTAGTATCCTCCTTAGAGGGGACAGAAATCGTAAAATCTTATAATTTACGATCAATTCATTCAATATTTCCTTTTTTAGAGGACAAATTCTCACATTTAAATTATGTATCAGATGTACTAATACCCTACCCCATTCATCTGGAAATCTTGGTTCAAACCCTTCGCTACTGGGCGAAAGATCCCTCTTATTTGCATTTATTACGACTCTTTCTTCACGATTATTATAATTTAAATAGTCTTATTACTAAAAATAAATCTATTTTTTCAAAAAGTAATCCACGATTATTCTTGCTCCTATATAATTCTTATGTATGTGAATACGAATCCATCTTACTTTTTCTCCGTAACCAATCTTCTCATTTACAATTTACCTCTTCTTGGATCTTTTTTGAGCGAATACATTTCTATGAAAAAATAAAATATCCTGTAGAAGAAGTTTTTGCTAATGATTTTCCGGCCATCTTATGGTTCTTCAAAGATCCTTTTATGCATTATGTTAGATATCAAGGAAAATCAATTCTGGCTTCAAAAGATACCCCTCTTCTGATGAATAAGTGGAAATATTATCTTGTCAATTTATGGCAATGCCATTTTTATGTATGGTCTCAACCAGGAAGG